CCTCTTGGAGTTCCTTTTCCCCATAGAGATATGGAATAGAACGAACCATTTTTCGTGTTACTGTAATTTTTAAAATGAACGCGGAAATACCCATCAAAGGTAAGTAAATATACCCGAAACATATAAAATGCGGTTAATCCTGCTGTGAAATAAGCTATTACTGCGAAAATTGGTGAATACAACCAACTATCATTAAGAATGTCATCTTTGGACCAAAAACAAGCAAGAGGTGGAATACCACAAAGAGAAAGTGTACCCAATAAAAAAGTAGTTCTTGTAATTGGAACATATCTTGTTAAACCACCCATAAGAACCATATTCTGACTTTTATCTGGTGAATATCCAACAATAGGTTCCATTGAATGAATAATAGATCCGGATCCCAAAAACAATAAAGCTTTTGAATAGGCATGAGTGATCAAATGGAATAAAGCAGCTCGATAAGAACCTATACCTAGAGCTAACATAATATAACCCAATTGAGACATTGTAGAATAGGCTAAGCTTTTTTTAATGTCTCTTTGAGCAAGGGCCAAAGTAGCCCCTAATAATAGTGTTATTACACCTATTAAAGAAATGAAATTCATTATATAAGGTATGACTATGAAAAGAGGAAGAAGCCGAGCTACAAGAAAAATTCCTGCTGCTACCATAGTAGCAGCGTGTATAAGAGCCGAAATAGGAGTGGGTCCTTCCATAGCATCAGGTAACCATACGTGAAGGGGGAATTGTGCGGATTTAGCAACTGCACCGACGAATAATAAAGAAGCACACAAGGTAGCAAATAAAGAATTGACCCCATTATTCTGGATTAAGTTATTAGTTATTTCAAGCAAATACCGAAATTCTAAACTACCTGTTATCCAATAAAAACCTAAGATTCCTAACAATAAACCAAAATCCCCTACACGATTAGTTACAAAAGCTTTTTGACAAGCACTTGCTGCAATTGGTCGTGTGAACCAAAAACCTATTAATAAATAAGAACACATTCCCACAAGTTCCCAAAAAATATAAATTTGTATCAAATTTGAACTAGTAACTAATCCCAGCATAGAAGTATTAAAAAAACCCATATAAGCAAAAAATCTCAAATATCCTTGATCGTGATACATATACTTGTCACTATAAATAAGAACCATGATTCCAACAGTAGTAATTAGTATTGACATAATAGAAGTAAGTGGATCGATCAAGTATCCAAACTCTAAGGAAAAATCATTATTGATGGTCCAAGACCATAGATATTGATAGATAAAACTTCCATTTATTTGTTGAATAGACAGATTGGCTGAAAACACCATAGCTATACTTAAGAGTAAAACACTAGGAAAAGCCCACATGCGACGAATATTTTTTGTTGCTGTCGGAATAAGTAGAAGTCCAAATCCTATTGACATAGTAACTGGAAGTGGAAGAAAAGGTATTATCCACGCATATTGATATGTATGTTCCATAAGAAAAGAACCTCTTTTTTCTTATAATTACAAATTGTTCTCGATTCACCAATTCTTATCTTTTTTATCCTTTTAGAAAGGATAAATAATAAAAGAAATCAACAAAAAAAAATATCTGAAAAAAAAAAGTCAAATATTGGGATTCTTAATTATTCTGATTTTTTTTTTTCCCTCATTTCATTTATATATGTGATGTGTGATGTGCGCGCATACGTATATGTGATATATATATCACATATACATGTATATATAAATATATTTGTATTATATATATTTATATGTTAAAGTAAAAAAACAATGTATATTAAAAATAATATATTAAAAAAAATTATCCACATACACGAAATAAGTATAGATAATAACTAAAAAGAACGATCTATTTTGAAGAATACATGTCTTTCACATACAACTATAAAAGGAGGAACCTCCCTTTTTTGA